TATTACTAATTTCGTCGGCTCTAATGGTTACCATGAGTATTTCTTAATTATTATTATTATTTTTATTTTTTTTTTTAAATAATGCCTACAGTAGAAGTACTAATCAGTTATTTCTTTCATTCATCGCCCCAAACATTCCAATATTAGCACTGATGGTACGTAAATGTAACTCATTGTTCAAACAACTATTCAAAGTTCCTAAAGCCCCTTGTAAGGCTTGTTGGAAAATCCGTTGTCGGACTTGAGTAATTGCCCTTTGTTGTTCAAAATGAATGGTTTCATTTTTATAATTTTCTAATTGCTCCAAGGTCTTATAAGTTGAATTAATCAAATTCAACTTTTCTTGTTCTATCTCAGAGTACCCATTCACTCGAAACTGTTCTGCTTCGATTTCCACTTTCCGTAAACGAGCCCGAGCCTTTTCCAGCTGTTCAATCGCCCCCCCACGTAATTCTTCTGAATTTCGAATAGTATTCAAGATTCTCTGTTTTCGATTATCTAATAAATCGTTTAATGAAAGTAGATTATCAAACTTACATAATCTCTTCCCGAACCAAACATGAATCTTTCGATTCATTTGGCTCTCACGCTCAATTACTTCTACTGTCAAATTTCCATATCATTTTTTTTTTGAATGTAATGCAATGAGCCTATCCTCTTTCCTCTATTCCTATTTAAAAAGAAAAATATCCAAATTGATCCCTAATCCAGGAATATTTTGAGGACTCTTCTGACCAAACAAAAAATATAGAATTGTCAGCAAAGTTGTTTTTTTTTTTCAAATCCAAAGAATTCTTCTTACTTTATACATTACATAGGTCGCCGATTCAGCATTGGATAAAAAAAGATTACTCTTTTTTTGTTTCGAATAATAAATGTTTCAAATAATTTTATCGACATGAGTGTTCTATATCTAAAAAAAAATTGAAACTATTTGAAACTATTTCTGCATTAAATTAACTAATTTAACATATATTTAACATATGTAGTAGAAAGAATACCATGCTACATTGCTACGTTTGTTTGGACTTCAACTGCTTTCTTTAGCTTTAACCATATTAACGGTCCCACATTATTGGTTAATAGAGAATCAAAATGTATTTACCAATGAATCACGAAAAGCTATGGTTCTTAAATATGATTTATTAATTTATTAATTAACTTAATTTATTCAGAAGGAATTCGCGGGATCATGCACTTTTTATTTTGTGCTAGTTAACATGAAAAAAAAAGTGCAGCTGGTTGGGTCCAGCCTATTCTTGAAATAAACAACTCGCACACACTCCCTTTCCAAAAAAGATCAATACACCAAGGACCACACTTAGATTTATTGGATTTGTTGCTAAAATATCGGTATTAAACCCGAAACTCCCGGCGGATGGCCAGTGACCCAAGGAAACGAAAGAATCGGTTAAATTTTTCATACAATCTCCTTTTATAGATAAAATAAATAAAAAATCAAATAGAGTTCTTTTTGTATCACTTAAAGATTTTTTTTTTCTATTTGTTCTACATATTTCTATTTAAATATTTTTATTATTTTTATTTTTTCTTAATTTCACTATTTTTTTTTTTTCAATTTGAATAACTAATAAGAATAATACTTATTTGAATCTGGGACAGTTTTCATGTCAATCAATTACGGAATACTTGATTTGTTGTAACACCCCTGAAAAACTAAAAAAAGAGGGGGTTCCTTTGATAAGAACGGGAAGGAAGAAAGCGAATCGGTATGCTAATTCCTCATCCTCAAATCTGTCCTTCCCAGGGGTTAGTGTCTCAACGAATAAGTAATTGTAAAAGAGAAATATTGATAGAATTCGAAAAAGTAAGTCCCCGGAAGAAAAAAAAATATGTTTTTTTTATATTTATTTAATTTAATATTTTTAGGATTATACAAAGGGATTCGCAAATAAAAGCGCTAACGCTACAACCAATCCATAAATTGTTAACGCTTCCATAAAAGCTAGACTAAGCAATAAAGTACCTCGTATTTTTCCCTCTGCCTCAGGCTGTCTTGCGATACCTTCTACAGCCTGGCCCGCAGCAGTACCTTGACCAACTCCAGGTCCAATAGAAGCAAGCCCGACAGCTAATCCAGCAGCAATAACGGAAGCGGCAGAAATCAGTGGATTCATGATAAGTTCCTCATACAAAAATAAAAAAAAAAATGGTTAATGATACAAATATAATCATCCAAGTAATTATGATTTAATTATTCCATCACTAAGATTCATTCAGACGAAATAACCAACTGCCAATTACAGTAATGGACTAATAGAATTATCAGAACTACTTATATATAGCTTATATTATATAGCTTATATAGTTTATATGGATAGCTCTTATATATAGTTTATATAGCTCTTTCCTTTTTATATAGCTTTTTTTAGTTTCTATCGACGGGATTTTTGTGAATCCATACGACTTTTTTTTGTTCTTACATTTCTTTGTTCTGAACCATTAGTTGAATTGTTCTTTTTATTGATTTCATCTTTTTATTCATTCAATTCACAGTTACAAAGTAAAAGACTTCTTCTATTTGAATCCCCATCTAAATCAAATCCATAGTAGTTAGTAGGGCGTTATCTTTAGATCATATATAACTAGTCAATATCTAATATCATATATACATGTCTTTCTTCCATAACGTAAACCAACTATTCCTATCTTAGATTCAATCGGGTTCTAGAATCAGTTTTGAAAGGTGCAAGAGATGGATTCTAGCCATTAGATTCAAAATACCCCCCTTTTTACCCACCCTTACTAACCCTCATTCTTATTCTTCTTTTCATCATTATCCCACATGTATACAATCCACGTGTATGAATTCGTTAGGCTAAATTATTGCATAGAAATATCAGTATTTGAGTGATTAAAAAGTTCATTCTATTTTTGATTAATATTTTTTTTTTTTTTTTTTTATTATTTATTCCTATAATATTTTCTTTTGTTCAATTGAACAAAAGAAAATATTAAAAAATATTAATTTTTAAATATTAATTAGAAAATATTGATTTGATTAGAGATGGATATTATATAAATTCCATTTTTAAAAAAGGATCCTTATCTCTTTTTTTTTTTTTTACAATTTCCTAAATAGCGTACCCATTACTGTAGATCCTATATGTACATCACATATTTTTATATTTTATATTGCCTAACTCGACTATCTTGAGTCACATATGGATTATCTTGGCCTAAGCTAAAAAACGACTATTTTGAAAACTCGTCAATGATGACCCTCCATTGATTCGCCTATATAAGCCGCGGCTAAGGTTGCAAAAATAAGAGCTTGAATACCACTCGTAAATAATCCAAGGAACATGACAGGTATAGGAACCACTAAAGGTACTAAAGAAACAAGAACAACAACTACTAATTCATCGGCTAATATATTTCCGAAAAGTCGAAAACTAAGTGATAAAGGTTTTGTGAAATCTTCTAAGATGTTAATGGGTAAAAGGATGGGAGTTGGTTGTATATATTTACTGAAATAACTTAATCCTTTTTTGCTAAGACCCGCATAGAAATAGGCTACTGACGTGAGTAAAGCTAAAGCGACGGTAGTATTTATATCATTCGTGGGTGCAGCTAATTCCCCATGAGGTAACTGTATGATTTTCCATGGTAAAAGAGCTCCTGACCAATTAGAAACAAAAATAAATAGAAACATAGTTCCAATAAAAGGAACCCATGGACCATATTCTTCTCCAATCTGGGTTTTGCTAACGTCTCGAATGAATTCAAGGACATATTCGAAGAAATTCTGACCATCATTTGGAATGGTTTGTGGATTCCGAACAGCTATACTAGCAGAACCTAATAAGATAGCAATAACAACCCAAGAAGTTATAAGTACTTGGCCATGGACTTGAAAACCTCCTATTTGCCAATAGAAATGTTGGCCTACTTCCACACCAGATATATCGTATAACCCTTTTAGTGTGTTGGTGGAATATGATAGAACATTCATTTTGCCCTCTACATAAATAGAACTTGAAAGAGAATTATTTTGATTCAACCATCTCCTTTTCCACTTGATTAGTTAAATTTTCTATTTTGGATACTAACTAATCACAAAATATCCCCAGTAATTTTTATCTCTTTTATGCGATTCATTTTTATCTCTTTTATGCGATTCAAGAGTAGTAACCGATTCCATAAATTTATGGAGTTCAAAAAAGAATTTTTTTATCTTATTATTAATCTTTATTTATCTTATTATTAATCAAGGATTTCGTATATAGCTAGAACGACCCTCACAAATTGCGAATACTAATTTGTTAAGAATTAATCGAATTGAAGCTATAGCATCATCATTTGCTGGAATCGAAATATCTGCAAGATCGGGGTCACAGTTTGTATCAATTAAACAAATTGTTGGAATTCCCGAAGTGATACATTCTCGAAGAGCCGTATATTGTTCTTGCTGATCAACAATAATTACAATATCGGGCAAGCCTGTCATATATTTTATCCCGCCCAGATATGTTTGCAAGTGAGATAATTCTCTCTTCAAGATGGCTGCGTCTCTTTTTGGAAGACGGTTGAGTTTCCCCGTCTTTTGTTCCGTTCTCAAATCCCTGAACTTATGAAGTCTCGTTTCTGTAGTAGACCAATTCGTTAACATACCACCGAGCCACTTTTTATTAACATAATGACACCTAGCCTTTATTGCAGCCCGTGCTACTAAATCAGCTGCTTTATTTTTGGTACCAACAATTAAAAACTGTTTTCCCCGACTTGCTGCATCAAAAACTAAATCACAAGCTTCAGATAAAAAACGAGCAGTTTTAGTAAGATTTGTAATATGAATACCTTTACGCTTTGCAGAAATATAAGGTGCCATCCTAGGGTTCCATTTCCTAGTACCATGACCAAAATGAACTCCTGCTTCCATCATCTCTTCTAAATGGATGTTCCAATATCTTCTTGTCATTTCTCCCCACATTTCCTCTTTTTTTTTTCAAAAAAAAAAGCGGCGAGGTGCCTTGAACGAAATAATTGTTCCGATGGAACCTTTTTTTTTTTTCTACCGGAGATTGGCCGTGTCTGTCGATATACGATCAAAATCGCTACCCTCTATTTGTTATTTTCTTTGTTTTCAGGACAGCCTCAAAACGACCTAGAGAATTTTTTTATATTAATTTATTAATAAAAAGTATGATTTTATTAATAAAAAAAGTATGAAGCCACTTTTAGGAATTATTAAATCCTCTAAATAATTGTTCTGGTGTATCATGGAAATTCTTTCTTTGAAATGCAAGAACAAAATAATTCTCTGTGGTGTAACAAAATATCTTTGATTTTACCCTCAAAAAAATTCTTATTTTTGATTTCCAAAGGAATACTCTTATGTTGTCTTGAACGGTGGACTAATCCCTTGAATCCAGTACCAACGGGTATCATCCCTCCTATAACAACGTTCTCTTTTAGGCCTTTCAACCAATCGATCCGACCCCGGAGAGCAGCTTTGGCTAAAACTCGAGCAGTTTCTTGAAAACTCGCTTCAGATATGAAACTTTGAGTATTCAAAGATGTTCTTGTTATTCCCAATAGGATAGCCCTGTAACAGATCGATTCTTCCAAAGCGCGCCCTGTTCGTTCCGCTCGCAACAATCCAATTAATTCGCCAGGTAAAAAAACATTAGACATTCCATCCTCTGAAACTAAGACTTTTGATGTTATTTGGCGTACAATAATTTCTATGTGCCTATTATGGATTTGCACCCCCTGGGATCGATAAACCTTTTGGATCTTATTAACCAAAGATATACGACTTTGCACTATAGTTAGCTCAGCACCAATCAAGAATCCCCAAGGAATTCCAAGAATTCTTGTTATATGTTCGTTCCAACCCTCGACTCTTTTTTCTAGGTTCATTGATATTGAATCAATTGAACGCACTTCTAATACTTGTTCGACTTTTGGAAGACCCTGCGTTATATCGCCGGATCTCGATTTTTCATATATAAAGGTAACTAACGTATCTCCTTTGTAAAGGATTTCTCCATAATGCCCATGAACAGTTGCTCCTGGAGTAGCTAAATAAGGCTTAGCAGACCTTATTACTACAGAGTCAAGTTGAACAATCAAAACTTGACCCGATTTTAGGTGTGGTCCTTTTTTGGCTATACATATATTTTCACAAATAAACTGTCCAAGACTTATTATTGTAGATCTTTCTTCACAATAATTATGATCATTTTTGTGAGGGAGAAAATACCAATTCAAATTGAATGAATTCAAAATGATGTTACTGCATGGGTCGGGATTATAAATCCTCCCATTTTCATCCATTAAATAATATTTAAGTACTTTAAAAGTATGTTTTAAATTTTTAATTTGAAAATATTTAGGTACTAAAACCTGATTATGAGTTAGTAAATCGTAAAATGAATAAAAATTCGCGATTTGCAGGACTGTTCCTAAAGGACCGAGCGAATTCCTAATTTGAATTATAGGATCCTTTTTAATTGATTCTTTTTTCACATTGTCATATTTTGCATCGTTGAATGGACCCAATTGAAAACAATTAGATAATGACAAAATTATCAAAGAAGGGCATTCCTTATTGTTATTTAACAGAGTGCGAACAGTTCCTCGATTTTGGTTAGGTGATTGTTGAATCTTTGTCTTGGAATAAATGGAATAAAAAGGATTGCTATGGGTGTGATCTAACACATTATCAAAGATCAATCCAGAGTCTGAAAGATCATTCCTTTTTCTGAGATACACAATATGGGATTTCGCTAAGTCAATTCTTAGAAAATCTCGAATCAGACCTTTTGTACTTACTTCAACAAAGGAAGCATGAGCCTCTTGCATCGAAGAACTTTTTTCTTCTTCGTCCCAATTCAAAATTAAACAAGTTCGAACTAATTGAATACTTGTGTCAGAAATTCCCCGAATTGGGTTTCCATTTCCGTAAACAATATAATTGATAACTCGAAGTTGCATATTATCCTTTTCTTGGAACAAATTCGGGGGGAAGAGTGTTGTTAAATTTATACCGTCCCCAATTTCATATGTCACTACAGGTCGAACTAAAACAAAATTTTTTTTCTTAGTAGATGTGATCCTTTGGACATAAATCCAATTTTTCAATTTTTTTGATTCCTTAGAATTTGTTTTTCCTGTTCCTGGTGGTATCAAGATGCCACTGTGTCGGGATATCTTATCTGTTTCTCCAGGAAAATGGATATCTCCCGAAAAGATTTTGAGTTCAATCTTTTTTTTTTTTCTCTCCACTCGGACTAATCCGCCCACTAGGCTTCTTATATTTAAAGTAATTTGTGTATCTACTCCAATCAAACTATTGTTCCGTACCATTATCGAACAAGATTCAGGTAAAATATGTACTTCTTCGGGAATGAAAAAAAATCGATCTATTTTTTGGTATTTTTGCTTAAATTCTTTGATTCCTCGATACTCAATCAAATCCTCTTTTTTAACCATTGAATGCATCCCTATAGTCCCATATTTAGTAATTCCCGAACTCTTTCTTCTGTATTTTGGATCGTCGAAATAAGCAAGAATACTATTTCTACGGAAAATACCCTTTATGGGTAGTTCAATGGATATACCCGAATGGGGCATTTGTTCTGTCTCTCGTTCTTGAATCGATTGGAATGGAATGACAAATCTATTTCTTCGCCTTTTTGCCAATAAATCAGAATTATCTTGGAGGATAGTGGGATATATGAGATTACAATGACCCGTATATATGATTCGATTAATTTCTGAATAATCAGGACTCCCATCTTCTTTTTTTTTACCAGAAAAATAAGAACTACATAATTTGTATCTGATTTTATCATTATTCACTGAGAGATTAGAAAGAGATCCTTGTTTGACAAAAAGAGGCTCAAGATTCATTTGGTCTTGATCCTTGTAGAGTGAAAACGGGACTCCGTTGAATTTGCACAAACCTCCTGATAATATCCATAAATGACTTGTTTTTGGTAAAAGATGGACATTGCTATATGTAAATTCAGGCGCATGATACACATCGGTACTCCAGTGCATTTCTCCCTCTGAGTCAGAATAAATATGTTTTCGAACCCTTTCTTTAAAATTTAAAGTGTATGTTCCCGCGCGAATCTCAGCAATCACTTGTTCTGATTCTACATATTGATTATTTTGAACCAATAGAAAACTTTTTTGTGGAATAGTCACGTTATGTATAATATCTTCACTCTCAATAGTTACATTCAAGTCTATAGAACATAGAAAGGCAGGATGCCCATGACGCGTACGTGTAGGATGAACCAAATCCTCATTGAATTTTATTTTTCCATTAGAGGGGGCTCGTACATGTCCTGCAGTACCTCCTGTGAACACTCCACCCGTATGAAAAGTTCTTAATGTTAGTTGAGTCCCTGGTTCTCCAATAGATTGACCCGCAATAATACCTACGGCTTCTCCCAATTCGACCAGGTCACCATGAGTAGGACTCCTACCATAACATAATCGACAGATCCAAGACGGACTCCTACAAGTAAAGGGGGTTCGAATAGATATTGGTTGTGTTCGAAAAGTTATGAATCGATTGACAAGTCCAATTCCAATATCTTGATTTCGAATGGCAATGCATCGTGAACCCATATATATATCATCCGCCAATACGCGACCAATTAATGTTTGAATAAAAATTCGTTCCGGCATCATCCCATTTCGAGGAATCACAGAAACTCCTCGGATGGTACCACAATCTGTTCTACGTACAACAATGTGTTGAACTACTTCAACAAGTCTACGCGTAAGATATCCAGCATCTGATGTTCGAACAGCAGTATCCACAACTCCTTTGCGCGCTCCGTAGCAAGAAATGATATATTCTGTTAACGACAGTCCTTCGCGTAAATTGCTTTGAATGGGTAAATCAATCATTTGTCCTTGAGGATCCGACATTAATCCTCTCATACCTACTAATTGGTGTACTTGAGATGCATTTCCTCTAGCTCCTGAAAAAGACATTATATGGACTGGATTAAAGGGGTCGGTCATCTTAAAATTAGGATTCATTTCTTGTCGCAAATATTCACTTGTAGCATACCATACCTCAATAGATTGGCGTAATTTTTCTACTGCGTGTACATTCCCATAATGATGGTGTTTTTCCAAAGTCAAACTTTGTTGTTCAGCATCTTGCACTAACCATCCTTTAGAGGGTATCGTTAAAAGATCATCAATCCCTAATGAAATGGATGTAGCAGTGGCTTGCTGGAAACCCAGAGTCTTTACTTGATCCAGAATGTGTGATGTATATGCCATTCCGAAGTGATCTATTAATCTGCTAATAAGTCTTTTAATGGCAGTTCCATCTATTACTTTATTGTGAAAGACTAGATTGACTCGTTCTGCCATAAGTACCTCCATATTCTGCTGAGTGGGATTCGACAATGAGTTTGAGTCAATGATTGGAAAACTTCCTTTTCTCGATCTTAATTCGCATAGAAATTCAGGAATTTAGAATCCCAGTTGAACTGGAGGGACTCAAATTCACACCGGCGTTACAGAATTACGTAACTTACATATGATTAGATACCATATGAGCAGGCTCGACAAAATCCTTGTATAGCTTCTTCAATTTCTCGAAAAAGAGAAATATGACCGACGGTTGTTCGAATATATATACAAAAAATTTCTTTTTTTACACTTCTTACTATTAAATAGTGCTCATAAATCTCATAATAGGTACCCAAAGATTCATAGTGAACTTCGATGGGAACTTCTCTTGAAGCAATAACGCGTTGATCTAGTCGCCATCGAAGCCACAAAGGACTATTTAAATGGATTCTTTTCTGTCGATAAGCTCCAATTGCATCATACGAATTACAAAAAAAGGGTTCTTTTTTTTTCCAGTTATTATCATAAATTCTTTCTTTTTGATAGTTTCTGCGATTCCATCGATTATACCTATTTGTACAAATACCTCGACGATTCCCGCTCGTTAATATGTATAGACCAATAAGCATATCTTGGGTTGGCACGG